GCACATTCCAACTAATTCCCAAAAAATATAAATTTGTATCAAATTTGAACTAGTAACTAATCCCAACATTGAAGTATTGAAAAAACTCATATAAGCAAAAAATCTCAAATAGCTTTGATCATGAGACATATAATTATCACTATAAAAAAGAACCATAATTCCAACTGTAGTAATTAATATTAACAAAATAGAAGTAAGTGGGTCAATCAAGTGTCCGAACTCTAAAGAAAAATCATTATTGATGGTCCACGACCATATATGTTGATAAATAAAACTGCTATTTATTTGCTGAATAGACAGATCGATTGAAAAAATCATAACTATACTTAACAATAAAACACTTGGAAAAGCCCACATACGACGAAGTTTTTTTGTTGTTACCGGAAAAAGTAGAAGTCCTGCTCCTAGTAACATAGGGACTGGGAATGTAAGGAAAGGTATGCTCCATGAATATTGATATATATGTTCCATAAAAAAAACTTTTTGAATTACTAATTAATTATTTCGTGTTTCTGATTTATCAGCTCTTATATCTTTTTATTTTAAATCAGTCAATAAAGAAAATAAATGAAAAAGAAAAAACACAAAGTATATAAAACTTAAATCCAATTTTATATTTCTATTCTTAATTATTTAATTATTATCAATTTTTAAAAAATAATTCACATATTAAAATCAAAAAGTTCGAATTGATCAAATAAAGATACTACTGAAAACAAAAAAATACTTATTCTAGCTAACTAGAAAGCCATTATTATTCAATAAATTAGTTAAAAATTATTCAATAAATTACTTAAAATTTTTTATTTTTAATTTAATTAAAAATTTTTATATACATAGAGAAAGGTTAAAGAATTCTAAGAAAAGTGGTTTATTAAATTTTGATAGTGATAGGAATAATAAAAAAAGCTAATTTTAACAGAAGCACGGATGATGTTAGCAGATCCTTACTGGATTCAATAAAATAATTATTTTATTTGTTTATTTGTATTTATTCAGAACCATTAACTAGTACCTTTTCAAACGGAGTTATTGTTTTTCATTATGTTTCTAAAAAAGACTGTTATATTTGACACTTTTCTTTTAGATTTTCCATAGGTATAAAGTAAATAATTATTAAAATTTTTTTTTTATTTTAACAAATTAATTAATAGTCTCATTTGGATTTTCAAATTCAATTTGAATTAGATATACTTTTTCGTTGAGTTTGACCAATTATGTGAAAAAAAAATTAAAGGTTTTTTAATAGAATTTTGAAATATTAGGCTAACTAACAATTTCAGGATAAAAAAAAATTGAGGTTCTTAAACTTTATTGATGTATTTTTTTATACATTTAATATGATGAAAAAAGATAGAAATAGAAATAAGTCGGATACGCTTCTTTGATCAAAAGAGTAAAATTTTCAGATTTAATATATAGATTAAGGAAGCGAATAGTAAAAATCTATTAAAAAAAATAAGCTTTCCGATAAAGTAAAGACAATTTTTTTTAAGTACGTAACAGAACTAGAAATTTTGTTGTTATATGATAGAATATCTAATGATGTTTCGAAATCCTAACTCAAACTCTTTCCACAATAAAAAACTAAGCAATAAAATATTTCGATAAATCTATTGAATGGAATAAATATTTTAATTGGACTTCATAAAATTTGATTTGTTTTGATTCTTAAATAAAAATTTCGTCATGAATTTGAATATTTCGTAAAAAGTAAAGTATTGCCTCAAAGCTCGACGATTAAATAAAAATTGATTATTATAATTTCAAGCAAGCCGCTATGGTGAAATTGGTAGACACGCTGCTCTTAGGAAGCAGTGCTAGAGCATCTCGGTTCGAGTCCGAGTAGCGGCATTAGATCCTGTAATTTTCAAAAGGATACAATATATCCTATAATGACTTTACTTCCTAATTTCAATTCTATATACGAAAAGAGGAACCCCCGTAACTTTTTTATTTTATTTTTTATTTTATGATAGTTTCGGCTTTAGAGCATATATTAACTCATATATCTTTTTCAGTCGTGTCAATTGTAATTACAATTCATTTGATAACCTTATTGGTCGATGAATTCGTAGAACTCTATGATTCGTCAGAAAAGGGCATGATAACTACTTTTTTCTGTATAACAGGATTATTAGTTACTCGTTGGTTTTTTGGTGGACATTTACCATTAAGTGATTTATATGAATCAGTAATCTTTCTTTCATGGGCATTTTCTGTTATTCATATAGTTCCATATTTAAAAAAATATAAAAATTATTTAAGCGCAATAACCGCGCCAAGTACTTTTTTTACTCAAGGGTTTGCCACTTCAGGTCTTTTAAAAGGCATGCATCAATCGGAAATGTTAGTACCCGCTCTTCAATCCCAGTGGTTAATGATGCACGTAAGTATGATGATATTGGGCTATGCCGCTCTTTTGTGTGGATCATTATTATCAGTAGCATTTCTAGTCATCAGATTTCAAAAAATCATCAAAATTTTTGATAAAAGCAATAATTTATTAACCGATTCATTTTACTTTAATGAGATACAATATATAACGGACCGAAAAAATGTTTTAAGAAATATTTCCTTTCTTTCGTCTAGGAATTATTATAGGTTTCAATTGATTCAACAATTAGATGACTGGAGTTATCGGATTATAAGTATAGGATTTATTTTTTTAACTATAGGTATTCTTTCGGGAGCAGTCTGGGCTAATGAAGCATGGGGATCATATTGGAATTGGGACCCAAAGGAAACTTGGGCATTTATTACATGGACCATATTCGCGATTTTTTTTCATACTCGAACAAATAAAAATTTGGAGGGTTTAAATTCGGCAATTGTCGCTTCTATCGGTTTTCTTATAATTTGGCTATGCTATTTTGGAGTTAATTTATTAGGAATAGGACTACATAGTTATGGTTCATTTACATTAACAATTACCAATTGAAGAAAGGATCTGACGAATGCAACTCTCTAGGACAGCAAAACATAGAGACAAAAAGCTTCAGGTAAGCTGTTGAGAACTTTTTGAATCACCATACTAGTTGATTCAAAAAGTTCTCACAAATGCCAAAAATTTTTGCTTAGAATTCATTTTTTGTTAATTCCAATTCAAGATTTAAGAGAGTAAAAAAGAAGTTTTTTCATTGTATAACCTAAGAATTTTGAATTGTTGAAAATCAAAAATCATAGGATTTTTTTTTTTAGAAAAACTATCTATAAAAATAATTAGATAGAATAGCTTCGACTCTGTCAATTGATAATGAGAAAACGAAATCCGGATAAATACCAATACTTATTACAGGCAGAAGGATAGAGATCGAAACAAATAATTCCCGAGGTCCAGAATCAAAAAAATAAGAGTTTGGAGTATTAAACAGTTTGTATCCATAGAACATCTGTCGTAACATAGATAATAAATAAATAGGAGTTAATATCATTCCAACTGCCATTAGGATAGTAATTAATATTTTTGTCGTTAAAAGGTATTTTTGGCCACTAATTAGTCCAAAAAAGACTATCAATTCCGCGAAAAAACCACTCATGCCCGGTAATGCAAGGGAAGCTAGTGATAAAATACTGAAGTTCGTGAATAGTTTTGGCATTAGGGGAGCCATTCCGCCGATTTCGTCAAGATAAAGACTACGTATTCTATCATAACCAGTTCCTGCCAAGAAAAAGAGTGCAGCACCAATAAATCCATGGGATAGAATTTGTAAAATAGCTCCATTGAGTCCCATATCACTTATCGAGCAAATTCCTATAATTATGAAACCCATATGAGATACAGAAGAATAGGCTATTCTTTTTTTTAAATTTCGTTGACCAGGAGATGTTGAAGCTGCATAGATTATTTGCATTACGCCTATTATTATCAACCAGGGGGAAAAGATAGAATGAGCATGAGGTAATAATTCCATATTGATTCGAATCAATCCATACGCCCCCATTTTTAATAGGATTCCGGCTAGAAGCATACAAGTACTGTAATGTGCTTCCCCATGAGTGTCTGGTAACCATGTATGTAAGGGTATAATCGGTGATTTGACAGCAAAAGCAATAAGAAATCCAATATAGAAAAATATTTCGAGTCCCACAGGATATGATTGATTGGCTGATGTTTCAAAATTGAATGTTGGTTCATTAGAACCATATAAAGCGATACCTAAAGCTCCCATTAATAAAAAAACCGAACCGCCTGCAGTATACAAAATAAACTTTGTAGCTGAATACAGACGTTTCTTTCCCCCCCACATGGAAAGAAGTAGATAGACGGGAATTAATTCTAACTCCCACATGATAAAAAAAAGTAAAAGATCTTGAGATGAAAATAATCCTATTTGAGCACTATACATTGCCAACATCAGAAAATGGAATAATCGGGAATCCCGAGTAATCGGCCAAGCCGCTAAAATCGCTAAAGTGGTGATAAATCCTGTCAGTAAAATAGGTCCTAAAGAAAATCCATCTATTCCCAATCTCCAGTACAAATCAAAAAACGCGATCCATTTATAATCTTCTGCTAATTGGATTAATGGGTCCTCAAATTGAAAATAATAAGAGAACGCATAAGTTATTAAAAGGAGCTCTACTATACATATATATAAAGTATACCACCTAATTACCTTATTTCCTCTATGAGGGAAAAAGAAAATTAATAAACCCGCCGCTATCGGTAAAACTACAAATATTGTTAACCAAGGAAAATAATTCGTGGTAAAGACAAGATACGCTTAGACTGGAAAAACCCGTGCTAGAAAACATTTTTTCGAGTACGGGTTTTTGTCGGTAAACAAAAAAGCAAATGTATTCAAGTGGGGTTTTCTGGAAACTATCAATAAGCTAGACCCATGCTTCGAGTTGTTTCATGCCATAAATAAACTCGAACACTCAAGAAATCTGTTGGACAAGCGGATTCACATCTTTTACAACCGACACAATCCTCTGTTCTTGGAGCGGAAGCAATTTGCTTGGATTTACACCCATCCCAAGGTATCATTTCTAATACATCCGTGGGACAGGCTCGGACACATTGAGTACACCCTATACATGTATCATAAATTTTTACTGAATGTGACATTGGATTTAAAATTTTTTTAACGTCATAAAATTTCAATCTAGTAAATTTCTAAATGAATCAGCATATATTTAGAAACCAGACGAATCAATGATTTACCAGAAATTTTATCAATTCTGGATCAACTTCTGAGATAGAGCCAAGATACTTTAATTTCTTATGTTTTCACAAACATGATCAGACAACTTAGATATCATACATACCAACTCAAATTAATGAATATGAAAATTATATTCTATACAATTAATACTACTTATTCAACAAATTCGATTGATTGATACAGGTGGATTTTCTGTTACGATAAATTGACGAAACAATAGACGGTCCAATAGCTGCTTCAGCGGCTGCGATAGCTATAACAAAAATTGAAAAAATATTTCCTTTTAGTTGGCGACTATCAAAAAAATCAGAAAATGTTACGAAATTTATATTAACCGCATTCAGTATAAGTTCAAGACACATAAGGGCTCTAACCATATTTCGACTCGTGATTAATCCATAGATACCGATAGAAAATAAACAGGCACTCAAAATAAGTACATGCTCGAGCATCATTGACCAACTCCTTATCAATTTTTCAATTTCGATTTATTTCAATATGGGCAACAATTCCACCCGAGATTGACTCGAATTAAGAATATCATAAGTACCGAACAAATAAATATATGGATAATAGATCAAATAAAAGAATTTATACATAAATAATCTTTAAATAAAATTGAGGGAAAAGAGATGTGATAACATCGAAAACAGTTTTAATTTTGATTTCGATTATTAATTCGAAAAGTTTCTTACTGACGAGCCACAGCAATCGCACCTATCAAAGCAACTAAAAGAATTATTGAAATGAATTCAAATGGAAGAAAAAAATCTGTTGCTAAATGAATTCCAATTTGTTGACCATTACTTATCAAATCTTGTTCTATAATCTGATTTGTTGTTGTAGTCCAAATAATTCCGTACCATGACGTATCTGGAATAATAGTAATTAGTGAAACAAAAATACTTGTACAAACTAAGGAAGTAACCCCATTTCCAACAGTCCAAAGATTAAAATCTTTGTAATATTCTGAACCATTCATGAACATTACGGCAAATATAATTAAAACATTTATAGCTCCCACATAAATAAGGAGCTGTGCAGCAGCTACAAAATGAGAGTTTGATAAAATATAAACTAAAGATATACAAACAAGAACGAATCCTAATGAAAAGGCAGAATAAATTGGGTTGGTAAATAATACTACCCCTAAACCTCCTAATATAAGACCTAATCCCAGAAAGACTAAAAGAAAATCATGTATTAGTCCAGGTAAATCCATTGCACGTAAAATAAGAAATAACAAAATTGAATTGTTTCTTCATGACCTTATTGACTATTGACTTGACCAGGAAAAACTTTTTTATATTTTATATTCTTTTTTTATTATTTTATTATTATAGGCTTCTTAATTTTAAATTCGAGGGGGTCTAAATAATTACTATATGTACACCTATTGAACTAATTTCATTCTTTCTTGAATTTCTTGAAAAAGGCATTCGAAATTTTATTCTCGAAAGAATTTTGGATAGAATTCTAGATATCTTAATAGATTGTCAATCCAAATTGAGTTTCGATGCAATTTTCTCATCAATCAAATCAATAGGTGGAATTTCAAATTTTTGTAGTCATTGACCAAGAAAATGAAAGAAACCCCCTTCCATACTTTTAGATCAAAACAGAACTTTCCTTTTTTTAGTTTAATAATTGTATTTTTAAATCACTCAAAGTGGTTTATCCATTTTTTTTTTAGTTGAATTGAAAATTGTTCGAATCGTATAATCGTCAACTACTGATATTGGTAAACGACCCAAAGCAATTTGATTATAATTCAATTCATGACGATCATAAGTAGAAAGCTCATATTCTTCTGTCATTGATAAACAATTTGTTGGACAATACTCAACACAGTTGCCGCAAAATATACAGATTCCGAAATCAATACTGTAATTAAGCAACCGTTTTTTTCGAATGTCAGTTTCCAGTTTCCAATCAACAACAGGCAGATCTATAGGGCATACACGAACACATACTTCACAAGCAATGCATTTATCAAATTCGAAATGGATTCGACCGCGGAACCGCTCCGATGTGATTAATTTTTCATAAGGATATTGAATAGTTACAGGTAAACGATTTGCATGGGATAAGGTAATCATGAAACTTTGACCAATGTACCTTGCGGCTCGTATGGTTTGTTGCCCATAATTCATGAACCCAGTTACCATGGGAAACATAGCGTAAATTTTTATGAATAATTTGATTTTTTTTTTTTCTCTTGGTTGAGTTGAAGACAAATCATAATATTCTTTTCTTAGAGTTTTCTTTATTATTATTAATTAATATTCGAATTTTTCGAATTTTATTTTTTTATTATCCTTTTCTTTTATAGTGAAAGGAGTTGGAAAGAGGTTGTTAATAATAGATTACCGAGGGAAATTGGTAAAAGAAATTTCCATCCAAGATTTAAAAGTTGGTCCATTCGTAGTCTAGGTAAAGTCCACCTTGTTGTGATAGAAATGAACAAGAACAAATAAGTTTTAACCAATGTAATAAAGATACCAATTGTTGGTCCAACGACTCCGCTTATGTTATTTATTTCAAAAAACTCATGAACAAATATATACGGAATACAGATATTCCAACCGCCCAAGTAAAGAACTGTTACAAATAATGAAGAAACTAATAAGTTTAAATAGGAAGCAATATAAAATAAACCAAATTTAATACCCGAATATTCCGTTTGATAACCTGCTACTAATTCTTCTTCTGCTTCTGGCAAATCAAAAGGTAATCTTTCACATTCTGCTAGAGAAGAAATAAAAAAAATCAAAAATCCTATCGGTTGACGCCACAAATTCCACCCCCAAAAACCAGATTTTGCTTGTGCCTCAACTATATCAACTGTACTTGAACTGTTAGATAATCCTAGTCGGTGATAACATCACTGTTCTCATCGCTATTACAGAACCGTACATGAGATTCTTACCTCATACGGCTCCTCGAAGTCCAGAAATAAATTTAAGGACCAGATCGATTGTATTATTTATTTGGATATATTTGTAGAATAGAGCGGATCAAAATAAAATAAAATCTATCGACGTTCCAAAATTCGAGCAATGAAATTCTATCTGTTAGAATACTAAAAATACAAAATTACTTCGGAATTGATCTCATCCTTTAATAATTTCAATTTTTCTTTCTTGAGTAATAACTTTAATCCTTCAATAAAATACTCTTTGTAAAATTCCTTGTTAAAATACCAATAGATATTTCAACCTATCATGTTCTAGTACGAGAATATTCCGAATTATGACACGAATTCTATCTCTATGAATATCCATATAGGAGAAAAGAATAAAAAAAATGGATTTTTCTTATTTTTCTATTGGAATTCGATTCTTTTTTTTCGTTCTTATTCTTCTTTCTGAAAAAACGAAACGACAAGGGGGTTAAAAAAAAGGAAAGGATTATTTCGTTCCGGATAGTCAGTTATTTAATTGTTGGGTAGGAGCATACTCTGAATTGGAATCATGGGGAGCACTGCCTGATCATTTCTACGAACTTAAAGCCCCGATTAATATACTTTTTGTCGAAATAGCTTTTTCGATAATTTTTAAAATCTCTATTACTAATCCTTTGTGTATCTTCGTGTTCCTAACCATCCACTCATTTTTGCTCAATCACCGGTTAGCATTAGGGTAATACTTATGGAGAATACCTATAAATAAACTAATAATGAAAACTCCATAAAGTTGATTTTTTGAACCCGCTTCAAGTTAGGATGACTAATCAACCACTCTCGGGACAAACAGTCTTCTTTTTTTATGTTTATTTCTGTTTTCCTTTTTTTTCTTGTACCTAGGAAATGAGGCTCAATTTTGTTACTTCAAATTTGGAAGTTGTTTTTTTTTCACTCATATAACTATCCAATTTAGTTCATGAACCAAAATGATGAATAAAAAATGAAGATATCTATTCAATTCATTTCACTTTCTTCCTAAAAAGTGTCTTCCTAAAAATAAAAGAATAGCGAGAAATTTCTGTTTCAACGAGTCGCACGTAGAGATATGGCTAACACACAAATAGTTAAAGGTATTTCATAACTAATCGATTGAGCAGCAGCTCGTAGACCACCTAAAAAGGAATATTTATTATTTGAGCCATATCCTGACATAAGAAGTCCAATGGGAGCAATACTTGAAATGGCAATCCATAAAAAAACACCAATATTTAGATCAGTTAAAACAAAGTGATAGCCAAAAGGAATTACTGAATAGCTTACGAGAGTTGATATGACTGCTATAGATGGTCCAATACTGAATAAATGAGTATCCCCCCGAGATGGAAAAAGATTCTCTTTGAAAAGTAGTTTTGTCCCATCCGCTAGAGCTTGAAGAACTCCTAAAGGACCTGCATATTCGGGTCCAATGCGTTGTTGTATCCCTGCGGATATTTCTCTTTCTAACCATACAATTACTAGTATGCTTATCGTGATTCCCAATACAAGAGTCAAAATAGGAACAAACTCCCATATAATTCCATAGACCTCGTTTAAGGATTCTAAGCTAGCAAAAGAATGGATAGCTTGTACTTCTGTTGTATCAATTATCATTTCAACGATCAACTTCTCCCATAATGATATCTATACTACCTAGTATTGTCATAATATCAGCCAATTTCATTCTTTTAACTAATTCAGGAAGAATTTGCAAATTGATAAAACCCGGCGGTCGAATTTTCCATCTCCAAGGAAACCCGCTCTGATCCCCTATCAGAAAAATTCCCAATTCTCCTTTTGGGGATTCCACTCTGACATAAAGTTCTTGTTTCGGTAATTCAAAAGTAGGAGAAGTTTTTTTACTAATGAATCGATATTCGAAATCGTTCCATTCCGGATCCTTTTCTCTAGCAAAGCGTCGGGTTTCTAAATTCTCATAGGGCCCCCCTGGAATTCCTTCAAGAGCCTGTTGAATAATTTTTATAGATTCCAGCATTTCACCAATTCGGACTAAATAACGCGCTAGTGAATCTCCTTCTTTTTGCCACTGGACTTCCCAATCAAATTCGTCGTAAGACTCATAATGATCAACTTTACGAAGATCCCATTGTACTCCGGAAGCTCGTAACATTGGTCCCGATAAACCCCAATTTATTGCTTCCTCCGCACCAACAATACCTACTCCTTCAACTCGTTCTAAAAAAATAGGATTTCGCGTAATAAGTTTTTGATATTCAGCAACTCCTGTTAAAAAATAATCGCAAAAATCCAAACATTTATCTATCCAACCATGAGGTAGATCAGCCCCTACCCCCCCGATACGAAAAAAATTATGCATCATTCTCATACCAGTGGCAGCTTCAAATAAATCATATATTAACTCTCTCTCTCTAAAAATATAGAAGAAAGGAGTCTGTGTACCAATATCTGCCATAAAAGGTCCAAGCCATAACAAATGAGAAGCTATACGACTTAATTCCAACATAATTACTCTGATATAGCCAGCCCTTTTTGGGACTTGAATATTTCCTAACAGTTCTGGACCATTTACTGTTATTGCTTCTGTGAACATAGTAGCCAAATAATCCCATCGTGTTACATAGGGCAAATATTGTATAATTGTTCGATTTTCTGCAATTTTTTCCATTCCTCTGTGTAAATAACCTAATATTGGTTCACAATCAATAACATCCTCACCGTCTAGCGTAACGATGAGTCGAAGAACACCGTGCATTGATGGGTGGTGGGGACCCATATTCACTATCATAAGGTCTTTTCGTTTAGCTGGTATATTCATAGGAGTTTCCTCGATCCATTCCACGAGTTACTGAAAACAAAAAGAAGTTCATCTCAAGATCTAATAAATCAAATAATTCAACAAAACTCTTAAAATTAAGAAATTAATGAGTTTTTAACTTCCTTTTAACTTCCGAATATCCAACCGACTAATTAATTCTTTATAACGTACTTTATTTTTTTTTTCTAAATAAGACAACAGTCGTTGGCGTTTTCCTAAAATTTTCCGCAAACCTCTCTGAGATAAATAGTCTTTTCTATGCAATTCCAAATGTGAAGTAAGTCTTCGTATCTTATTTGTGAAACTTACTATTTGAAATTCAGCAGATCCCTTGTTTTCGTCTTTTTCTTTTTGTGAAATAACTGAAATGAATGAATTTTTTACCATAAAACAAGGACTCCCCCCCCCCTTTTTTTTCGTTTTAAGTTTAAGATATTTTTTATTGATCAGTAATAATAATAAATTAATAAATGTATTCTATTAATAAATAATGTCAGTTCATCTTAATTTTGTATACACAAAAATCTTTACTTTGTTAGTAATTCCAAATTCTATTTGACAGAATTTGGAATTAATCAATCCAAAGTTTTACGGGTGGTCTATTTCGTCGCTTCCAAAGAAGAAAAAAATTCTACCTAAAAAAAAAGTAAAAAAAAATTCCATTGATTCATTTCTATTTCTAGATCTAGATTGATAGATGATTGAATTCTATGTACCAGAATGGAATATGGAGGATAAAAGAATAAGGCGGCTATCTTCTTCTTTTCATATACTATACCAAACAGGCTATGATATATATAATATATATGCAAAATTCGCCCTTATTAAAATTTCAACCGCGGATATATATATATTCTTACCATACTGAACCGACTGCCATTATTGGTATGGAACCAATAGCGATTCATACAAGCTAAATCCTCTAATCGAAAATTTGGCCAAAGAAAAAATTTCAATTTAATTAGTTTCTTTTTTTCTCTCCAAAAATGTTTGGTTTTCTTCAAAACGGGACTGCCTTTTTTTATGTTATTACCAGTGAAAATTTCTGGATTTATATGAATATCATTTTTATTTTTAAAATTGAAAGAAATTCGAATTCTTAATTCTCTACGACGTTTAGGGGATAAAATATTTTCAGGAACAAGTAAATCATAATCATTTTTTTCTCTATTTCCCATTATCTTGGAATGTCTTTCATCGGTAAAAGTCTTTTTATTTTTATCAACATAGAATTTTTCTCTATATTTTTTATTAATTTGTTCTTTGTTCTTATGAACTAAGAAGATACCCACCATTTGATACAAAAGAAATTGTCCATCAGTTTTTATCGACAGACGAACAGGTTCGATAATCAATATTCTCTTTTTCATCAATTCTGGAAGAGTTACATCTTTCTGAACCATCAGAATATTCAGATTTAGTTCTTTCCTTTGAATAGCCGATATAATAATTTCTCGTGGATTTGTCAGTCTAAGCAGGAAACAATATGTTTTGATATTATCAATTATTTTTTGATTTAACGAAACATTCCATCTTAATTGAAAACATAAATACTCTTTTAGGAAGAAATCAAGCTCTACTTCTGTATGACTTTTGTTTTGCTTTTTATTTCTAGGTTTTGTCATCTCTAATCCCATATAATCGTCGTCAATATCTTTTTCTTCATGATTTCGATTCTCTAATTCAAAAATTTTGTTTTTATTCGATGATATAGATATAAGAAGGTCGCCTTTTTTATTCCCGTTGATTTTCTTATTTTTACTAATATTTTTATTTCTATGAAAATTTGAAAGAAGAAATTCAATTGGTATTGTCCATGGTTTTTTCTTATATGTGTTGTAAAGTATCACAAATTTTCGAAAGAACCAAACTTCAAAATTCAATATGAGACTCTTTTGTATTTCTTCATTCATTCCCATCCAATCAAAAAAAAGGGGGGTTTGGTTAGATGCATTGATTTCGTGATCTTGGTAAATTGGAAGAAAAGAAATATTTTTCTTATCAATTTTAGCAATTATTTGGTATTTATTAGTTGGAGTCTTAGTGTTTTTTTTATCTTTTCTTCCGGTATCGATCCAGGACTCAATATCGACCCTCTTTCTAAGACAAAAATTGATAAGTCGCCAATCAAAATATTTTCGGTCTGGGCTTTTCTCGATATCGATAATATCATTTTTCGCTAGATAATTAGTCATAGGAATACCTTCTAAGATGTCAAATAATTTGCTTTTATTTGTGTTGGAATTATAAAGAATCGTTTCTTTATTAGTTGGTGATTCGTAAATAAAAAAGTCCGCCTTTTTTTCATAATTAATAGATTTATATGATAAAAGACTATATTTAGTGTGTTTTTTAAAATTATTCTTTTGCTTTTGATTCGAAAATAAGTTTACCTCCAATTTTTTGTCATAATGAATTAATTGGTCTTGTTCATGTAAATTCCATTTGCTTAATTTTTTATTTTCAAACATATGGTGTTGATAGATTCTATTTCGACATTTTTCGGGTATTAATCTAGACCATCTAAGCTGAGATAAATTATATTTATATTGATCATGACTTCTTAACCAGTTTTTCCATTGATTCATTAAAGAAAAATAATTTATCAAATTTTTTTCTTTTAATTCCGAATTAAAAAATCCTGGGGCTCTAAAATAATCTTTTATTTCATTCTTAAGAAAAAGGTTATGGTATTCAAAGATCGATCTTAACTTATATAAGTTAACAATTTTTGTTTGTGATAGTTTGTAAAATACATAGGCTTGTGATAAGAAAGATATATCACAAAAAATCTTTGAATTCTTATTAATAACAGCGATATCTCTTGAGTTTTTTATAATAGAAATAAAGTGAAATTTTTTTTGATTTGGTTTATCGATTTTTTTTTGATTTGATTCATTAGTGGAAATGTATTTAGTAATAATCTTTTTTATTGATTCAAGAAAAAGCTGTGCATTGAGCCTTGGAATATTAATGATACTTAAAAAGATATCTATGTATATATTTTCAATCCAAATTTTTATAAAAAAATAAAATTTACGTGATAATCGAGCATTTTTTTTTTTTAATATGTATGAAATTTTGTTTGATGAGTTGAATTTTTTAACATTAGAACTTCTTTTTATTTTTTTAAGACTAATAGTTTTTTCTGAAGTTCGATTTTTTTTGTTCCTTTCTTTTGTAATTTTTTCTATTTGATTTAGAATTATCTTTCTTCTAGCCGAAAGATCTTTCATTTTTTTTTCTATCAGTGAATAATTTGTACACGGCAGAGGTCGCAGTGGGGTGGACAATTTCGAAACCGTACGATGATTGTTATTAATGATCGAATCTTTTTTTTTTTTACTTTCATTTAATTCATCTACTTCTCTAAATTCCGATAACAAATTTTGATTTATTTTTGATTTTGAAAGTTTCTTTATTGTTTTTTGTCGAAAAAAAATGTTTTTGATGAACCAGTAGTTTTTTTCTTTTGATAAATTTTGAAATAATTTTGTTCTTTCTTCTAAAATTGTTAGAACTCGAAAACCCTTTTTTGTCATCTTTCGAATTTTTTTTTCAAGTTTTTTAAAGATGGGTTTCAAAATTGAAAGCCGTTTTTGGGGAGAACAAAAAGGAAATTCCGCTTCCATTCCCCAAACTGTTAAAAAAAAAAAATCCTTTTCTTGTACTTTCTTTTTTTTTTTACCTTTATCTTTATAAGGGAATTTTAACTTAGATCTGTGCCAAGGTTTTAAACGAAAAGGAAATAGGATCTTTATTTGAATCCCACTTGTTAACCAATTTTTCGGAAATTTTTTTTCTGAGATCTGAACTCCATTATAGGTACATTTAACATGCATCTCTCTCCCCCAATCCTTTAAATCGTCGGACCATTCGGGAGTTTGAAAAAATAATATACGAATGATATTTTTAGTTATTATTAATGAGGGTAATAGAATATATTTTCTAAGAATCGATTGAGTTACTAAAGCACAACCTCTTATTACTTGAGCAAAAAAAATTGTATCCCAGGTTTCAGCGATTTTTATCCGTGCTTTAGCCTCTCTTTTGTTGTCTTTTCCTTTTTTTTCTTTTCTTTTGTCCTCTTC